TAGATCCCCCTTGTTCCAAGAAAATCGACTGAACAAGGGGGAATGCTTGTTCTATTTTGTTGATAATATATGGAAAAATTCTGTTCGTAGGAACAAAGCGAAGCAGATTTATTCTATACTCGATAAGTATCAATACGCAATGGGGGTTGAAACTACTCATTATGAGGGAATATGCCCATACTACTTTATCACTAGAAAGACCTGTTTGTAATAATTTTTCTTTATTCATTCTGTCTTCATTTTATTATATTATGTATGAAATTTTATAATCTATGGATAAACTAACACAAAGATTAATATTAGAAAGATAATAAACCCACCCTTACGTTTCCACATCAAAGTGAAATATAGTATTTAGTTTTTTCTTTTATTTAATGCCTATTGGTGTTCCAAAAGTACCTTTTCGGAGTCCTGGAGAGGAAGATGCATCTTGGATTGACGTATAGTGCGACTTGTCAGATATATTGGGTCATATGGGATTCCCCCATTTTCTCCCCCGATCGAGATATCCTCTATTTCGCCCAAAAAAAAGATTAATTGAATCATCAAAAATTGGGAGCGTGAAGTAAAAATTAGGAGCGTGAAGTGCAATGCAACGCGATACCCCCCCCCCTCCCACCCACCTTTTTTTTGGAGGAAATTTATATTATTATCAATTTAGAATAATTTATGGTTATCTTCGTTGGACTAATAAAATTAAGTATCCAGGCTCCGTTTAAAAAATAATCCAATTGGTAATTATATATGATTACGACTTGTATCATAAACGATTCGATTCCTATTTATAAATAAAAGTGATCTAAAATTGTTAATCAATCGAGTAATATGGATGAATCCATCAAATATTTGGCAGAAGACATGAAATTAATAATTAATTTCATTAATAAAGTCATAGCAAAAAGAAGTGGTAAGGGAAACATTTGTCCTATATGTACAAATCAAAATCGGGCATATCTTTACCCGGAGTAGAGCATAAACCTAAAAAGATTTAATAGGCCCATTCAGGAACAAGAAAATGACATCGTGATTTGGATCTCAATGAAAAAATACATCAATAAAATAATAAGTTAATTCGATAAGTTTGAAATTATTTTTTTTTTATCCTAAGATAAGGAAAGGAGTCAAAAAACATCTTTATTGAAAAATCGAAGAAAAAGTCCTCTCGTTAAAAGTTAAAAAGAACCTACTATGATATGAAAAAACGAGAAAGGGCTGGAATCTACACATTGATTTTTTCGCAAATTTTTTTGAACCGTATGCAGAAAAAAGTGCATGTACGGTTCCTAAGGGATAGAACTTTGCCCTAATCAACCGACTTTATCGAGAAAGATTACTTTTTTTAGGCCAAGCAGTTGATAGCGAGATCTCGAATCAACTTATTGGTCTTATGATATATCTCAGTATCGAGGATAATACCAAAGATCTGTATTTGTTTATAAACTCTCCTGGCGGATGGGTAATACCTGGAGTAGCTATTTATGATACTATGCAATTTGTGCGGCCAGATGTACATACAATATGCATGGGATTAGCTGCTTCAATGGGATCTTTTATCCTGGTTGGAGGGGAAATTACCAAACGTCTAGCATTCCCTCACGCTTGGCGCCAATGAGATTTTTTTGAGAGAAACAAGAGACTATGCCTTCGCCATATGAAATAGAAATATTAAGTAAAAATAGCATGGCATTTCGAATTCGATATGAAAAAATTTTTATTATTAAAAAAAGATTGATTATATATCGAGAGAGTAGTATGAAATAAAGGATATTTCTGATTTTATCTTATAGATCTGGATCTGGAATCCTGTTCAGCGTCACAAACTTTTTTTTTCATACCATAGATCTCTTAACAATATTTATATTTATTGTATAAATTATAAATAAAAAATATTTTTTTATTTGATTGGATTAAAAAGAAACTTTGGGATTGCTGAATCACAGACAAATATATATAAATATCAAAAAATAAATAATAAATATATAAAGCAACGGAACCATCATAGTATTTTTTTTAACTCCTCCAAAAAGAAGGATGGTAATTTGATCATTTACCAATATGAGTCTCATAGATCCTATTTTTCTCTTTCTGCGATCGAAGGTAAAGATCAATTTTCTTGTAGAGCCGTATGCAATGCACAAAAGATGCCCGTACGGTTATTCTATTTTTTTCTTAGTTTTTTTTCTCTTTATTTATTTTATCTTCACTCCATCGTCGAGATCGAGGAACCTTTATTTTGTTATATCATCAGGGTAATGATTCATCAACCCGCTAGTGATTTTTATGAAGCACAAACGGGAGAAGCTATCTTGGAAGCGGAAGAGCTGCTAAAACTGCGTGAAACCATCACAAGGGTTTATGTACAAAGAACGGGCAAACCCCTATGGGTTGTGTCCGAAGACATGGAAAGAGATGTTTTTATGTCAGCAACAGAAGCCCAAGCTTATGGAATTGTTGATCTTGTAGCAGTTGAATGAAAATAGAAAATAGGATGTATTTCGCG